AATCACGCTCTGTAGGATTTGAACCTACGACATCGGGTTTTGGAGACCCACGTTCTACCGAACTGAACTAAGAGCGCTTTATTATGATGGGAGATACGGATGTCAAGAAAAGGATTCTTTTTGTACCCCCAATACATCTTGTATGTATAGTATCATAAAATGGTAGATTGTGTCCAATTTTAATCGATCTCAATTGACCCCTCGTTACTGTCCATAGGAGAAGTGATAAGTAGGGATGACAGGATTTGAACCCGTGACATTTTGTACCCAAAACAAACGCGCTACCAAGCTGCGCTACATCCCTTTCATTTGTTGTACAGTGCCATTGTAGGGAATCCATGTTTTGTTTTCCACATCCTAATTTCCTCTATCTAAATAGAATTTCTTTTGCCATTTCTTCTTTTTGGTTTTTTGGTTTCATTCTCATAAAGAATTATATACATACCTAACGTATAAACGTATAAAGGAATGAATATTTATCAGTAGTGCTCAGGAAGGAGGGTTCATCTTTTTCTGTTTTAGGGACAGGTAGATTTCATCTACCGGATCGTTGTATATATCCATTTTGGTTAGAGATTCCCCGTACAAATGATCTTTAACTACATATGCATCTGATCATATATGTATTACAATATACAATAAAGTCAATAAAGTTAAAGAAAAAGAAGGAGGATTTTCAATGCGAGATATAAAAACATATCTCTCCACGGCACCTGTGCTAACTACTCTATGGTTCGGGTCTTTGGCGGGTCTATTGATAGAGATCAATCGTTTATTCCCAGATGCGTTGACATTCCCCTTTTTTTCATTCTAGTTATTGACATGGGAAGGGATCAAGAAGATTAGAGATACAATAAATTCTCTGCGACTAACCCCCCCCTTTTTTCAGTTCTTTAGGATAGGAAAGAAAGAGTAAAGAATAAAAGTGGATTGAATCTCATTGAAACTCGGGTTCGGGTTAATATAGGGAGAACAGAAAAGGAAATGTGGGTCGAGGGCAGGCTGTTCAAGATCATACAAGATACTAAATAAAATACTGGGATTGGGAATAATTGATAGTTAGAAATATTTGTATTACTTAATAATTTGATTACTCTATTGATTGCAACGAAATCTTTCATAATTGAATTGGATTTCGAGTTAGCAACTTCTCGTCTATTTATTTTTCATTCCTTTCTTCTTCGCTTCGGTTCGAATCGAAAATAGAAGAATTGAGTGAATTCAAAATCCAAAGGAGGTTCATGGCTAAGGGTAAAGATGTCAGAGTAGTAGTTATTTTGGAATGTACCAGTTGTGTCCGAAATGGTTTGAATAAAGAATCGCGGGGCATTTCCAGATATATTACTCAAAAGAATCGACACAATACACCTAGTCAATTGGACTTGAAAAAATTCTGCCCTTATTGTTACAAACATACGATTCATGGGGAGATAAAGAAATAAATCGAACGGAACGCGTGTGCCACTCTTCCAAGGAAGAGGAATAAATTACATATACATATATAATATATACAAATCCAGTCCTATTTTGGTCGGATCCGAAATGAATGAAGAAATAGGATTTTAGAAATCAGAAATAAACCATGGATAAATCCAAGCGGCCCTTTCATAAATCCAAGCGATCTTTTCATAGGCGTTTGCCCCCAATTGGATCGGGGGATCGAATTGATTATAGAAACATGAGTTTAATTAATCAATTTATTAGTGAACAAGGAAAAATATTATCTAGACGAGTGAATAGATTAACCTTGAAACAACAACGATTAATTACTATTGCTATAAAACAAGCTCGTATTTTATCTTCGTTACCTTTTCTTAATAATGAGAAACAATTTGAGAGAACCGGGTCGATCCCTAGAACTACTGGTCCTAGAACCAGAAATAAATAAGCCTATTCCTCAATCGAATCAAAACTCTAATTCGAACTCAGATTGAAGTTTTGTTCGAAAAAGCCGAGAGATTGTCGCGCCGTAATGTAATAATAAAAAAAAGAATGGGGGAAGAATAAATCTTTTTTTTTTTTATTGAAACGTGTTCGTTCATTCCTACTACTTATCTTATCATACGAATTTCTACTATACCCTCCCGGAGTTCATTCTCCGGGGAACTCCGTTTAAAGTATTCCAGTGAATTCCTTCCAATCTCCTTATTTGATGATCGCATTGGAAATCGTGTCAAGACAATTCCTATTTGATATGGCTATTTGTGCAGGTATTTTACGATTAAGAAGCAACTGCCTCTTGTACAGATCAAGTATTAATCGACTATAACTATGGGATCCCCTATTCTCACGAGTTACTGCATTTATCCGAGTGATCCACAAACGACGAAAACTTCTCTTTCGCCTGCCTCTATCCCGATGAGTGGAAACCAAAGCTCTCATTTTCTGTTGAGTAGTAGTTCGAGTAAGTCTTGAATGAGCCCCTCGAAAGGTTGCTGCAAATAAACGAATTTTTGTTCTACGTCTCCGAGCTATATATCTTCGTCTAACTCTGGTCATTGAATCAAAAGAAACTTGGATGAATAACTAATTGATTTCTTTTCTTTCAGTCATTCTTTTCCCCTCTCCTGGTTTATTAATAACAAAACGGATTCTTCCGATGTATAAAATTAAAATACAAATTCCAATGGCTTTTGCTACTATAACCTTCCCAACCACGATTTTTTTATTTCTTCCAGGCATTTCACCTCAAAAAAAAAAAAAAGAAATTGTACCGATATTAGGTATAAAATAAATCGTAAATGGACAAATAGTGGCTTCCATCGTTTCTATGGTTACTTCTTAAACGGCGAGGTCCTCTCTATACACCGGAGCCCCTTTCCTCATTTAATCAATGTTATTGGTAACTTGTACAGTTCACGCTCTTTGGCTCTACCGATGAATTATCGAGTAATAGGTCTTTTTTCAATGGGATCTATCCATACAGTGACGGCATTTAATTATGAAGGTTGAATAGGTAGCTGACCCTGTTAGTCCGTTCTTGCAAGAGTAGGAGCATAATCTTTCTGCTTCTTAAATATCATTCCCCCGCTTAATGGATAACCATTTGCTACCAATGGGAATTGCTTTTCATCTCAAATCGAGGTGATTGGATTTGCACCAATGGAAACCATAAATTCCATGCAAATAGAGGTATACGAGAGATCTTTATTTTTCGATAGTGAATGGAGTTCTTCCATTCTATTCATTGGTACGAGTCATTGATACTGTAAAAATCGTCTCATTTGTTCTAGCTCATGATCTGAACGAGTCGCACATACACCCTAGTACATGTTCCTCGACGCTGAGGACATCCTCGAAGAGCGGGGGATTTCGTGACATTTCTGATTGGCTGTCTTGTGTTTCTAATAAGTTGTTTAATAGTTGGCATGCTGAATCATATACAGAATGGGCTGGTTTAGATCGATCCTAACCGGATGATTATGAATTACTTCCATTTCATATTTTACCCAGGTAAGAAGATAAAAGATCAAATAAGGGTTCATTCAAATTATGATTCGAAATGGAATCAAAGATTTATGCGAAATCCCCGGTATTTTCGATCGCTACAAGATCAACAATGCCATAATCTTGGGCTTCTGTTGCTGACATAAAAACATCCCTTTCCATGTCTTCGGATACAACCCATAAAGGATTGCCCGTTCTTTGTACATAAACCCTTGTGAGGGTTTCGCGGAGTTTCAGTAGTTCTTCCGCTTCCAGGATAAATTCTCCTGTGGGTGCCTCATAAAAAGAACTAGCAGGTTGATGGATCATAACCCTGATGATATAACATAATGAACGATTCCTCTATCTCGCATGATTGGGCGAAGGGAAGGGATAAAGAATAACAAGCAGGGAGAAAAAGATAGAATTGAACAACCGTACAGGCATCTTTTGTGCATACGGCTCTGTAATGGAATTTTTTTTTTCTCTTTTTTCATCGAAGAAAGAGACAAGTCGAATCTATCAGACCCAGATCGTTGAATGATCCATTTACCATCCTTCCTTTCGGAGTAATCAAAAAATACTATGATGGTTCCGTTGCTTTATATATTTATCTCGTCTGTGATTCAGCAATCCCAAAGTTTCTTTCTGATCCGATCAAATAAAAATAAGTAAAAAATGATCTTTTTTTTTTTGATTTTCACACTCTTTCATAACATAAATATTGGAAAGAGACTTCTGATGTGGAAGCAAAAAGGTTTGTGACGCTGAAATGGACCCCGATACATAAGATCAAGTCGGAAATAACCTTTCTTTCATACTACTATCTCGATACATAATCTCATATTATGAAAAAATAATAATAGTTTGCTCATATCGAACTTGAAATGCCATGCTATTATTACTTAATATTATTATTATTTTATTCATATTCCATATGACGAAGGCATAGTCTTTTTTTCTCTCAAATAAAAAAACTCATTGGCGCCAAGCGTGAGGGAATGCTAGACGTTTGGTAATTTCTCCTCCAACCAGGATGAAAGATCCCATTGAAGCGGCTAATCCCATGCATATTGTATGCACATCTGGTGGCACAAATTGCATAGTATCATAAATAGCTATTCCTGGGATTACCCATCCGCCGGGAGAATTTATAAACAAATACAGATCCCTGGTATCATCCTCTATACTGAGATATACCATGAGACCAACAAGTTGATTCGAGATCTCGCTATCAACTTCTTGGCCTAAAAAAAGTAATCTTTCTCGATGAAGTCGGTTGATTAGGACAAAATTCTATTCCTTAGGAACCGTACACGCACCTTTGGGTGCATACGGTTCAAAAAATCAAAATTGAGAAAATCAAAAAAAAAAAAAAAAAAGAAATTGTCGATTCCAGCCCTATTTCTTTTTTCGTAGCGGGCTTTTTCTTCCATTTTTTAAGAAACATGAGTTTTGACTTGCTTCCCTATAAAATCAAAAAAGAATTCACTGAACTTATCGAGCTAACCCCTCATTGATGTATTGTTTCATCGAGATCTAAATCACGATGTAATTTTCTTGTTCCCGAATGGGCCTCTTCCACTCTTTTAGGTTTATGCTCTACTCCGGGTAAAGATCCGCCCGAATTCGATTTGCACATATAGGACAAATGATCCCAGTACCACTTCTTTTTGCTATGACTTCTTTTTTTTTTTTTCAATTTGTTTCATTTTCATGCCTTCCACAAAATATTCGATGTATTCATCATCATCATATTATTCCATTAATTGGCAATTTGAGATCACTCATATGGTATAAAGGAATCATTTCTTATAGGGTGGTAATCATACATGGATTACCTTGGTATTTTCTGAACGGAGCCTGTATACTTCATTTTATTGGTCCAAGCCAACCATAAATTCTTTTAATTGAGAATATTGATCCTCCAACCAAATAAATTGATCTAATTGCACTTCACGCTTCGAATTATTGATGGTTCAATCAATCTTTCTTGGGCGAAACAGAGGATATCTCGATCGGGGGAGAGAACGGGGAAATCCCATATGACCCAATATGTCTGACAAGTCACACTATACGTCAACCCAAACTGCATCTTCCTCTCCAGGACTCCGAAAAGGTACTTTTGGAACACCAATGGGCATTAAATGAAAGAAAATTTAAGTATTCTATTTCACTTTGATGTGGAAACGTAACAAACAATGGTTTATTGTCTTCATAATATTGTCGTTTATCGTATTTTATCGATAGATTGGAAGATTCATAGAGGAAGACGGAATAAAGGAAAATTCTTACGAACGGATCGTTCGAATGAGAAACAAGTATCTATACATTCGCTCACAAAAAATAGGATTAATCCCCCCATTGCGTATTGGTACTTATTGGGTATAGAATAGATCTGCTTCTCTTTGTTCCCACGAACAGAATTGTTCAATTATTACTAACGGAACAGAATAAATATTAACCCTTGTTTCGAGATAATCCAATGAAAGGGTGAGGTCCATAGCATAGTTATTTCCAATGTGATAAAGTTACATAGTATCTATTTTTTCTTTGAGAAAGGGGTATTTCCATGGGTTTGCCTTGGTATCGTGTTCATACCGTCGTATTGAATGATCCCGGTCGGCTGCTTTCTGTCCATATAATGCATACAGCTCTAGTTTCCGGTTGGGCCGGTTCGATGGCTCTATACGAATTAGCAGTTTTTGATCCTTCTGACCCCGTTCTTGATCCAATGTGGAGACAGGGTATGTTCGTTATACCCTTCATGACTCGTTTAGGAATAAACAATTCATGGGGCGGTTGGAGTATTACAGGAGGAACTATAACGAATCCGGGTATTTGGAGTTACGAAGGTGTGGCCGGGGCACATATTGTGTTTTCTGGCTTGTGCTTCTTAGCAGCTATCTGGCATTGGGTGTATTGGGACCTAGAAATATTCTGTGATGAACGTACGGGAAAACCCTCTTTGGATTTGCCCAAGATTTTTGGAATTCATTTATTTCTCTCAGGGGTGGCTTGCTTTGGGTTTGGCGCATTTCATGTAACAGGCTTGTATGGTCCTGGAATATGGGTATCCGATCCTTATGGCCTAACCGGAAAAGTACAATCTGTAAATCCAGCGTGGGGTGCGGAAGGTTTTGATCCCTTTGTTCCGGGAGGAATAGCCTCTCATCATATTGCAGCAGGTACATTGGGTATATTAGCAGGTCTATTCCATCTTAGTGTCCGCCCACCCCAACGTCTATACAAAGGATTACGTATGGGCAATATTGAAACTGTCCTTTCCAGTAGTATCGCTGCTGTCTTTTTTGCAGCTTTCGTTGTTGCTGGAACTATGTGGTATGGTTCAGCAACTACCCCGATCGAATTATTTGGTCCCACTCGTTATCAGTGGGATCAGGGATACTTCCAGCAAGAAATATATCGAAGAGTTGGCGCCAGTCTAGCCGAAAATCTGAGTTTATCGGAAGCTTGGTCTAAAATTCCCGAAAAATTAGCTTTTTATGATTACATCGGTAATAATCCGGCGAAAGGTGGATTATTCCGGGCAGGCTCAATGGACAACGGGGATGGGATAGCTGTTGGATGGTTAGGACACCCTATCTTTAGAGATAAAGAAGGGCATGAACTTTTTGTACGCCGTATGCCTACTTTTTTTGAAACATTTCCAGTAGTTTTGGTGGACGGAGACGGAATTGTGAGAGCCGATGTTCCTTTTAGAAGGGCAGAATCGAAGTATAGTGTCGAACAAGTGGGTGTAACTGTTGAGTTCTATGGTGGCGAACTCAATGGAGTCAGCTATAGCGATCCTGCTACTGTGAAAAAATATGCTAGACGTGCCCAATTGGGTGAAATTTTTGAATTAGATCGTGCTACTTTGAAATCCGATGGTGTTTTTCGGAGCAGTCCAAGGGGTTGGTTCACTTTTGGACATGCTACGTTTGCTTTGCTCTTCTTTTTCGGACACATTTGGCATGGCGCTCGAACCTTGTTCAGAGATGTTTTTGCTGGGATTGACCCAGATTTGGATGCTCAAGTGGAATTTGGAGCATTCCAAAAACTTGGAGATCCAACTACAAGGAGACAGGTAGTCTGATACAACATTGCTCCGGTATCTTTCGCCTCTATATTTGATTTTTTTGATTTGACATAAGGTACCGTAGAAATATTGATTTGAATCATCGCCTTTCTTTGCTCTTGTCCTTTCTTTATCTGGGAAATAATCCTAAATGAACAGGTGTGGAAGCTATAATTGTAAACAACGATCGAATCTATGGAAGCATTGGTTTATACATTCCTCTTAGTCTCGACTTTAGGGATAATCTTTTTCGCTATATTTTTTCGAGAACCGCCTAAGGTCCCGACTAAAAAGATGAAATGATTTTTCATTATCTTAATTGAAGTAATGAGTCCCCCATATGGGGGACTCATTACTTCAATTAGTCTCCGTGTTCCTCGAATGGATCTCTTAGTTGTTGAGAGGGTTGCCCAAAAGCGGTATATAAGGCGTACCCTGTAAAGCTTACAAGTGAACCAGATATGGAGATGGCGACTAAGGTTGCTGTTTCCATTATTAGAGAATTTCAAGACCACGATGGATCTATGCTACGATAAAATCGTTTATTTACAACGGAATAGTATACAAAGTCAACAGATCTCAACCAATGCAATAGTATTTATGGCTACACAAACCGTTGAGGGTAGTGCTAGATCTGGGCCAAGACGAACTATTACAGGGGATTTATTGAAACCATTGAATTCAGAATATGGTAAAGTGGCTCCTGGGTGGGGAACCACCCCATTTATGGGTGTCGCAATGGCTCTATTTGCGATATTCCTATCTATTATTTTAGAGATTTATAATTCTTCCGTTTTACTGGATGGAATTTCAATGAATTAGGCTCATAAGAACCAGAAGCCCTAGCTTTTCAATCAAAAATGAATCACTTAGGACTCAGATTTATAGTCCATTCTGGTAGTTTGACCGTGGAATTCCGTTGTTTCGGTATTTCCGGAATATGAGTGTGCGACTTGTTATAATTGATCCTATTGATAGTACAGAGAATGGGTCTGTCATCTCGACAGAGATGGTTCTGCCTCGTCGGATATTCATCCTAGTATCTGGAGCACGGAATATATGGAATAGATCAAGAAATATTTGAACTATGATTCATACCTACTATTCAGACCTCGTGACTGGACTTCAAAAAATTTTCAAACAAAGAGGTATTTGATAAATTGAACGATTTTTCTTCCTTTAGAATCATGCTTATTTTGACCGAAGGACAAATCTTTCTCTGGATTTTTAGTCATTACATCTATGAATAAGTGATGATCAAATAGTTCTTACTCATAGAACCCTTGGTCTTAGTTTTTGGGTTTTATTGAATCATCGTGGTTCTAGTATGAATCTGAGGTTTCAATCGATTCATAGGGTCTCAACAAGAGAATTCCTATCAAAAAAAAATATAGTAAACAATAGTCAATCTGCATTACGCACAAACAAAAACAACAAATCAAATAACAAATAAATAGGGGAATAGAAGATTCAAGAGGCCTGTAACGATCAACATAAAGACAGATGAGCTAACTTGATATTTTGGCAGTCTCATCACAACAAAGAAGAGAGTTCGGATTTTGGTTCCTTCGTATCTTCAGAGACGATTGAATCAAGTGGATAAATAAGAAATTTCAAATTTTCTATTACATATCCATTGTAATCAGTATTTGGGTGTTTCTGCTTGAGCCGTACGAGATGAAATTCTCATATACGGTTCTCAGAGGGGGAGTCCCCTTGGTTTACCTATCTCAATAAAGTATATGATTGGTTCGAGGAGCGTCTCGAGATTCAGGCGATTGCAGATGATATAACTAGTAAATATGTTCCTCCTCATGTCAATATATTTTATTGTCTAGGAGGGATCACACTTACTTGTTTTTTAGTACAAGTAGCTACGGGTTTTGCTATGACTTTTTACTATCGTCCGACCGTTACGGAGGCTTTTGCCTCTGTTCAATACATAATGACTGAAGTCAACTTTGGTTGGTTAATCCGATCAGTTCATCGATGGTCAGCAAGTATGATGGTCCTAATGATGATCCTACACGTATTTCGTGTGTATCTCACGGGCGGATTTAAAAAACCTCGCGAATTGACTTGGGTTACGGGTGTGGTTCTGGCTGTATTGACTGCATCGTTTGGTGTAACTGGTTATTCCTTACCCCGGGACCAAATCGGTTATTGGGCAGTAAAAATCGTGACAGGCGTACCTGAAGCTATTCCCGTAATAGGATCACCTTTAGTAGAGTTATTGCGTGGAAGTGCTAGTGTGGGTCAATCTACTTTGACCCGTTTTTATAGTTTACACACTTTTGTATTACCTCTTCTTACTGCCGTATTTATGTTAATGCATTTTCCAATGATACGTAAGCAAGGTATTTCAGGTCCTTTATAGAGAAGACAGATCATAGATATTTGTAATCGATCATATATAATTTCGGGGAGGAACAATAGTGTTTTATTGCTACAAATATGGATTATTGAAAAGAATAAGACATCTTTTTGGATATT